GTTGTTACTTTTTATATTTATTATTTAAAAAATAAGGAAACTCCCATTATTGGTAAGATGGGTTGAGCTGTAAACTCAATAGTTTTTACTTTTAAGAGTTCGAATCTCTTGTTTCCTAATGTAGTCAAAGCCTTTATAGCTAAACGGTATTTACTATTATTGGCTCTAATCTAATCTATTGTTGCCTAATGTAGTCAAAGCCTTTATAGCTCAACGGTAGAGCGAAATACTGTTAATATTTTCATAAGTGTTCGATCCACTTTGAAGGCGTACTATAAATCTTAAACTATGCGTGTTAGCTAAATAGGTATAGCACTGTGCTACGACCACAGTTAATGTAAGTTCGAATCTTACACGCGTAAGGTTTATTATTTCACTTTTATTTTTAATATACACCCTTGTTAAATTAATTTGGCTCTCGTTCTCCTTCTAATTATCCTTAATGTATAGGATTATTAGAATAAAAAGTAAAATGCAAACCATTTACTTGTTATAAACATAGGTAACAATATATATTTTTGTTATTTTTTCATTACTACTAAATCAAATATAGGCTGGAGATATATACATAAGGTATTAATAAGATGAATTTTAGTTTTTTCGTTGTTACAGAAAATCATACTAATGGTTACGTGGACTATATTATAGATTCTTTTTTTTTTTTTTCTATATTTGCTACTATATGTGTTATAATAAATAAAAATCCTATAGTGTCTGTACTATTCTTAATATTCTTATTTATAATTATAGCTAGTTATCTTATTACTTTAGGATTAAGTTATATAGGCTTATCTTATCTGTTAGTTTATGTCGGAGCTGTCTCAATATTATTTCTTTTTATTTTAATGTTAATTAATGTAAGAATATCTGAACTATTAAGTAATACTGGTAATAGTATATTATTAGCCATAGTAATCGCTATATGTTTTATTTATACTGTTAATCAAGTATTACCTGACAGCTTAGCTGCTTATAGCAACTACATTGATTATTTAAGCAGTTTATTTTACGGTGTTAGGTTTTCAGTTGAATACATAAATTATGTTTTTAAAATTTTAAATATTAACAATTATACCTCACCATTATTAGTTACAAGTAATATTTGGGATGGTAGCCTCGGTGAAACAACACATATCACAGCTATAGGTAATATCATGTATACTGGTTATAGTATCTGACTTATTGAAGTTTCTGTCTTATTACTGGTAGCTATGGTGGGTTCAATTCTTATTACAATAAAAAAAAGTGAAATGGAATTAAAATCTTCAGGTACAGAATTGGATATCTCTGGAGTAATATATGGAATGAACATGGACACGGCTTTTAGAAGGAGAGATTCACATACATAATCAGATAGATGCTCATAATCAAGTTATGTATTTAAGATAAACCTTATGTCTTTTGCAGGAGATACTTACTACTGGTGTTGATCCTGGCCAGGTTCATAATGTTATAATTGGTATTTATATAGCTAGTCTGATTATTTTTATTGGCGTCAATATTGTGACAGTGTTACTCGAGAACAACTCTTAGTATCTGTGACTAAAATCTTTTTTATGCTTAAAAACCTAACTATATTTTGTTACACTTCTATTTATATACCTTTTAATAAAGGTATTGGCTAAATAAAGCTTATCATAAGGCACTGTACATACGCCTTTGCTTTTGTCTGGTTGCGACTTACCAAGTCCCGACAATGCTACTAGCTAAATAGAGTGCTTTGCACTGGCATTCACACTCGCATCAGGACTCGCAATACAATTGTTGGTCGTGCCGATAGTATTAGTCCGTGTTTATTTTTAATAATGCTTTATTAAGTAGAAACTACGAGACTTTAGTTTAATGGTAAAACGTGTGACTTTTAATCACCAAAATATGGGTTCAAATCCCATTGGTCTTAAAATATATAATAAGATACTAAAGGTTTATAAGTGCTTTTATAATTATTAATTAATAATATTTAAAAGAAATTAGCTCAATGGTAGAGCTACCGTTTTACACACGGAGGGTTAAGTGTTCAAATCACTTATTTCTTAACTTGTGACCTATAATAGGCAACTCTTCTGATTTTTATTTATGTTATAGTAGGTTTATATATACATATCTTTTTTTTTACGTGTTTATAAACTTACTTTTTGACTTTAAAATTTATACAAATAAAGTAATTTTAATAGGCAACTATTATCTTAAATATAAAATTGAAATATACTAATATTATCCTATATTTGTTATGACAATGATAACTAGAAGTCATTTTCAAGCTCATCCTTTTCACCTTGTTTCTCCATCACCATGGCCAATAAATACTTGTATTTCTCTTTTAACACTTACAACATCAGGTGTTTTAAGTATGCATGGGTTTATTATAGCACTAAACTTTTTAAGTATAGCCTTAATAGCATTAATTAGCTCTATGACACTATGATTCAGAGATGTAATTACGGAATCTACCTATCAGGGTTTTCATACTTTAGCCGTGCAAAGGGGTATAAATATGGGAGTTGGTTTATTTATAGTTAGTGAAGCTTTATTTTTTTTAGCTATCTTCTGAACTTTCTTTCATAGTGCTTTATCTCCTACTATTGAACTGGGTGCTCAATGACCTCCTCTAGGTGTAGATTCAATAAATCCTTTTGAACTACCTTTATTGAATACAATAATATTGTTATCATCTGGTTTTACAGTCACTTATGCTCATCACTCTATAATACAAGGAAATAGAAGTGGAGCTTTGTATGGTTTAATTTTAACGGTAGCATTAGCTTTTTTTTTTACGGTTTTGCAAGCTGCAGAATATTCAGTTTCCTCTTTTACTATTTCTGACAGTTCATTTGGTTCTTGTTTTTATTTTGGTACAGGCTTTCATGGGTTACATGTTATGATAGGTACTGCTTTTATCGCAGTAGGATTATGACGAGTACTAGCCTATCATTCTACTGACAATCATCATTTAGGACTTGAATCTTCAATACTTTATTGACATTTTGTAGATATTGTATGGTTATTCCTTTTTATATCTATGTATTACTGGGGATCTTAGTAAGATTCCCAGATAGAGTTTATATTCTTTATAATTATTTATTTGAAACTAAAGGTGATTGTGATGAGTTGGACTCGGAGTCGGATACGGAAACGATAACAGATGCGGTTATGGAAAGGGAGCGTCAAGAAGAGCTTAAAAATACTATAGATGACGCAGAAAAAAATTTAAAAGAGGTAGAAAAAGCTCTAGAGCTAGATAAAAATTTACCTGTAAACCGAAAGCATAATAACCGTCATTTAAATCACATAAAGGAAGAATTCTCATCTTACTTGGACAATAAATCAGGTAGTGATATTACACAGAGTTTAGAAGAGATTGAGGCTATATTAAAAGAAGAAATTGATTCTTTAAAAAAGGACATTTACGGAGATCAGGTGGATAAAGATACAGATCAACCAGATAGCCCTGATAAAACGGATAAAGCTGAAAACAATGATAAAACGGATAAAGAAAACGAAGATAAAATTAATCAACCTGTAAAGTCTTATGAGAGAACTGATAAATATGATAAGTCTGAAGAGAATACTAACCAACCTAAAGACAAAAAAGATTTAGATCCTTCTTTTTTTGAACAGGAAATGCCTGGTTTTCTAGATGATTTAGATTAATTGTTTTTAATATAAACCAATACTTAATTATATGTTTGTTTTTTAATACTTTTGTTATTTCATTATTGCTCTATAACATTTGATGTTATATTTTTTGTTACATATGTATTTTTATAAATAGATATTTGTTTTTAATACAGTTAAATTTGTATTATTTTTTTAATTTACTTTTAAATATATAAGTTATATAGATTTATCTTGTAATTAAAATATATTTTAATAATAAAATATTATATATTTAATATATATAGGGTCTGGTTTAATATCTATCCACATATATTTAAATATATAAACGGCCATAGGTTAATGGTAGACCGTTCGTCTTCCACACGATGTGTGTCGATTCAAATTCGGCTGGCCGTAATTTATTTAAAGGGTTAGTAACTTAATTGGTAAAGGGCTTTCTTGTCGAGAAAGTAGATGCCGGATCGTGGCCGGTCTGACTCGTTTTTATATTTATTATAAAGGAAAAGTTGCTATTGGTAAAGCGAGATATTTGCTAAATATTGTGTAATAAACACATGGATGTTCGAATCATCTTTTTTCCGAAAAAAAAAAATTTTTTTTTTTACAAAATAATATAATTAAATCAGTTTTAAATATAGAATTTAAAATTAAACATATCCAACTCTAGGTATGGCTTATTATTTGTAAGCAAGATGGCACCATCTCCATATAATCATATTTTTCTTATCATACAAAAAAAGCAAAGATGAGGTAAGATGATTATTAATATCTTTTTATTATTAAATATAAGGGCGGTTGTTACCGTTATGCTTACCGTTACCCTAAATTTATATAACCGTTATTATATCTTGTTATTATAAGTTCCAAGCTCACTGTATTTCTATTAGAGTATACTGCTCAATATTTTTTACAATCATAAACAAAAAAAACAAAATTGTATATATATAAAATCAGTATTATAATTTATAATATATATATATTATATAGGTAGTTTATAGATAAATGGTGTATATATAGGTTCCTTAACTTAATAGGTAAAGTATACTTTTGATAAAAGTAGGTTTGGCGTTCAAATCGCTGAGGAATCATATTTAGTTTTTATGTATTCTATTAATAACAACTTAGGATTTTTATTTTACCTTAAATTTCTTCAATCACAAGGCTATAAAGCCATTAAAGAGAATTGACCGAGTGGTTTAAGGTGATAAGCTTGAGACTTACTTGATCAAAATGATCACATCCGTTCGAATCGGATATTCTCTGCATTTCATCTAATTTTTATCATTTTTTTTTTTGATATAACATCATATAAGGTACATATTTGGTAATTATATAGCTAACATTTGTATTAAAAATATTCATCATCTGATCATGATAAACATATCTAAATACACGGGTTAGAGCCTGGTTGGTTAGGCGCCTCATTTGGGTTGAGGATTTTTTATGTTCGAATCATAATAACCCGAAAATTTTTATTTTATAAAGTACAACATTAATGTGAATAATATGGATAGTATTGTTTTGCCGTTAAATATTTTTAATGGCGGCAAGTATACAAAGAAGCTATTATGGATTCACAGCTATATATCAAAGAGAGAATAAAACTTTTAATTTTGAAAGCACACCTTTTTATGATTTTTTTCTTTTGTTTTTAATCATTATTTTTTAATGATCATAATAATAGGATTAAAAAAGTAAATGGTCGGTTAGTAGATGAACTCTAATTAGAAATTAATTAAAAAAAACGAAGTGAATTGAAATATCTTATTAACTTCAGGAAAACAAATCAAACGAGATTCTGCAAGTAGTGAGAATGAAAGAGGAATAGCCTAATTAAGTAAAATGGAGTACATATCTGTTTGAATATAAAGGGGAACCTTCCTCTAAGGCTAAATATGATATATAAGCGATAGTTGGAAGTACCGTGAGGGAAAGGATTGAAATAGTAGTTTTATAAGCAGCTCGAGCGAAATTTAAATAAAGAATGAGAGCGTACCTTTTGCATAATGGGTCAGCAAGTTAATATTAGACGCGAGCAGTAAAGCGAAGATAAACCAATTATGAAATAATGATGTAGTATCTAAGATTAGACCCGAAGCCTAGTGATCTTACCATGATCAGGGTTATAAAAGCCCGAACGGTTTATCGTTGTAAAGATATCCGATGAATTGTGGTATGTTGGTGAAAGATAATACTGACTAGGATAGCTGGTTTTCCGCGAAACCTATATAAGTAGGTAATTTAAATAACATCATAGCAGGTACAGAATTGTGGTCTCATATAGCTAACATGTTTATGAAATAGATATGTTATCTGTAGACATTGGGGGATCGTGAAGATTCTATCAGTGAGTATTTGTTCTCGGAAGGGCTAAGATTAATATTGAATAATCAGACATAGTACGCAAAGGTTGTATGTCTAAAGGGAAACAGCCCAGAACAAGAGTTAATAAGGTTCCAAAATTATTGTTAAGTGAAATAAAAGTAGTATTTGTCCTAGACAACCAGGAAATAGGCTTAGAAGCGGCCATTTTTTGAAGACCTCGTAGCAGAGCACTGGTTTGTAGACTGTTTATATGATTTACAAGGATAAAGCACTGAAAATTTAACGGATCTAAACAATATACCGAAACCTTGTCCATATATATTTATATATCATAGTTATATATTGTATTTATGGGGTAGCGGAACATTGGGCTAATCTAAGATTTTTTCTTTATAAGAATTAATATCAGGTAACCCAAGTGAGAATGCTGACATGAGTAACGATAAAGGGAATAACTCCCTCGCCTAAAGCTTATGGTATTTACTTAAAGTAACGGCCTCTAAGTTTATGTAGTAGAGTAGTAAAATAAAGTAACGAAGATAAAGTAAATGAAACGACGTTTTTTTGTTGATTCACTAACTTTATAACGCTGTTTTAGTGTATTACCTAGTCCTTTAGGATTAAACGATGAGCAAATCTAGAGAGTTTACTGGCAAATAACATTTATGCACTTTAATATATAATTGTGTATAAAGAAGGTGATAAATGTTCTGGAAAACTGTAAACTCGACATGAAACTGCAGAAATGTATAGTGTGAGTAGTATAGAGAAAACACGAAAGGAATTAAACGTTCCATCATGTCTATATCAACCGTACCTAAATACTATCGCAAGTAAGCAAGTAGAGAATACGAAGGCGTTCGAGTGAACAATCATTAAGGAACTCGGCAAATTAACTCTGTCGTAACTTAGGGATAAGGTGGGCCATTCCACTTGATTAATATCAAGGTTGGAAGAGGAGGCACAGAATGGTGTTGTACGACTGTTTAATTAAAACAAAGCATGCTGCAAAGAAAAAATAATTCGAAGTATAGTGTGTGAACTCTGCCCTATGACGGCTGGGTATACTATTTGCTTAATTGACTAACATAGGTTAGGCTTTGAAGGAAACCCCGTTCAATGGCGGCTTTACAGATGAGAGTCCTAAGGTAGCGTAATACCTTGGCCGTTAAATGCGGTCTTGCATGAATGACGTAACGATACAACAGCTGTCTCAATGATTGGCTCGGTGAAATTGGAGTAACAGTGCAGATACTGTTTACCTGTAGATAGACGAGAAGACCCTATGCAGCTTTACTGTTGCTAGTTATTGGGTATGATATCCCGAGTTTTAGCGTATAAGGTAGTTGATTAGACAACATTGTAACACCTTTACTTAAGGGGATCATATTGAATTACCACAAGTGGTGGAACAATTGCTGGGTGGCAGTTTATGCGGGGCACAGATCCCATAAAAAGTACCTGGGAGTATCCAAATTTTAATTCTATAAATAAAAAACATATTTGCATCATGCAAATATATTTTTTATTGTTAGTTTGCTATTAGTGATAATTAATTTATTACTAATCTAATTATTTATCTATTTAAGTTAGAACTTTTTTTTTAACCAAGTAGGATTTTCACTATCTAAATATATAGATGTAATTAAAACATTATATAGTTATTATATAAAAAAAAGATATAATATACTAGGAATGTTTTTTGTTGTTAACTAGTTTATCTATAAATTAATAAGAGATAACTAGCTAAATGATTATTATTTTACTCATAAAGTTTAACGGCTAAATCTTGCTTTACTGTTTGACTTACATGTCTTTCAGTCGCGTAAGCGGGGCATATGATCACAAGATGCAGAAAGGAAAGGTCTTGGATTATTGAAAAAGCTACGCTAGGGATTAAATGTTAGTCCTCCAATGTTTATTTTTGTATTAACTATTGGTAAATATCTGGGTAAAATTCAAGAAATACTTGTTAACTTAATAAATAAAGTATATTTGAAGCGAAGCTTACTTAAGCATTATTATAATTATAAAATAGAATTATACTTATAGAGTTTGAACGTTCAACGACTAGAAGGTGAGTATTGCTAACAATAACCTTTTACTAACCCCCAGCATCTATATATATATATAAATTATCTAAATAATATTGGACATATCTTATATATTGATCATCTATTTTTGGTTTTTATTGTTTTTATTAATTATCTCTATATTATTTTATATTTTTATTAGAAATAAGGTGGGCCATTCCACTTGATTAATATCAAGGTTGGAAGAGGAGGCACAGAATGGTGTTATACGACTGTTTAATTAAAACAAAGCATGCTGCAATTAAAAAATAATTTGAAGTATAGTGTGATTTTACTGTTCGTAATTTTTACAAAAAAAAAATAAGACCTCTAAAATATTTACGACTATAATAAAAATAAATAAATGACAAAAAGAATTAAATAATATAATATAAGATTAAGAAAAGATGATTAAGATATGTCTGTATAATAATTAATATTTTTTTTTGTTTCCTGTTACTGCGTTTGTTTCTTTCAGAAACAGGAACAAATTATTAGTGTAATAGACTCAATTCCTTAGTTTGATATTGGTATTCATATTATATAAAAATTTGTTATATATTAATAATATATCAACAATAATATAAATAGAAGATTATAATAACTATTAAAAGGTGAATAGATTAAAAGTTGAGCTCAGGACATATATCTAAATATACAAAGAAGTCCTATTTAAGAATGAATTTTATGTTAAACATATTTAATCTAAAATTAAATAACTCTAATTTATTAGTTACTAAAAAAGAGAAGATAGATATCAAAAGTAATGATAGAGGTCAAACTAGACATTATCCTCCTGCAAACAGAGAGTGATTTAATAGTATATATGCTTATAATAAAAATACAAGTAAATTATTACATGTAGCTGATAAAGCTATACTTAAACTTATAAAAAGTTATTTTAATTTATATAGCGCTGACTTAGAAAAAACTAAAAAAACTCGTCGTTCACGACGATTTAGAAGGTTATCAGTAAATAGAATACTGATTAGTAGAGCAGAACTAAAACACACCAGTGATAAGGTAATTATAACTATATATATATATAATAGACACCTTAAATATTATCTAAACAAAATAAAAACAATAGCAACATTAAATATATTAAAAAAAAAACTTTCTAAACAAAAATTACAAATTATTGTGAACAATGGTTTAAAAATTACATCCAACGTTTTAAAACAAAAAAAAATACTTTTTGAAACACTTAATATAGGTAATAATAAGTTTAATAATTACGGAAATAATTATGTAAATAAGTATTTAAAAATTTTTATTGTTAAGTGTTTACATGAAGAAATGTTATATTTAAATCTAAAACAAATAATATTTGTTAATAAATCTAAATTTAATTCTAATTATCTTTTACCTTTAAGTAGCTTAATATCCAAAATTTACAAAAAAAAAATAGAGTTTAATATTGTAAACCTAAAATATTTATATTTAAACAGTTATATTTTTACAGAAACTCTTGTTACAAAAATTAAAAACAGAAAAAATAGAGTATTAAGAGTATTAAAAGCTTCATTATCTATGTTTAAACTACCACCTTTAAATAAACTAGCCATATTTGACGATATGTATAATAGAAAAAAAAAAGCACAAAACTTAAAAGTTAACCATGTATTGTCTAATCCTAATTTTATGTTATTTAATCAAGGTTTAAGATTACAACAACAAGGGAAAGGAAAAGGAAAAGGAAAAGGAATTAATAGTATAAGCAATAATTCTGATAATGATACCTTAGACTTAATATTGTCTAAAGTGTATAGTAAAAATTTAATGCAAAATAAATTAGTAAATATAGATATAACTACAAAAAAAGAACATGTAACCAATACCGTTTTATCTTCTATTAAACACAAGTCTGTAAGCGGTATTAGAATAGAAGCAGCTGGTAGATTGACTAGACGTAATACTGCAGAAAGATCTGCTTATAAATTAAGATATAAAGGTAATATTAGAAATGAAGATTCTTCGTTTAAAGGACTTTCTACTGTTATATTAAGAGGTCATGCTAAATCTAACTTACAGTATACAAAGTTAAAATCTAAAAGAAAAATCGGATCTTTTGGTTTAAAAGGATGAATTAGCAGTAACTAATGATTAGTTTTTACCTTATATTATTAACTAAGGTTAATTAAGTTTAATTAATAACATATCTACTATTGCATTTTAATGTCTTTAATTAATAACATAATTATTATACATGATCTTACTTGATTTACTATTGGTCTTTTTTTTATAACCATTTTAAATTTGTTTCTCTAATATGGCTTGTTTTTGTTGGTTGTAAACCACTCTAGGCTTAAATATTATATTTATATGAGTATAATAAATATCGCATTGCAAATATATTAGATACTATATATAGGTGAAGAAATAGTCTGAACCCCCTTATGAAAGGGGGAAATAAAGGATAAAAAGCCTTTATGATAACAAATGTTGAACAGGCTAATTGCGCCAGAGAGTTCATATTGAGTGCGCAGTTTGGCACCTCGATGTCGGCTTAGCTCATCCACATGGATGCAACAACCATGAAGGGTTCGACTGTTCGTCGATTAAAGAGTTACACGAGCTGGGTTAAATACGTCGTGAGACAGTATGGTTTCTATCTTCTAGAGGAAATTAGAATAAAATAAGGATAGCCCCTTGTACGTAAGTAAATGGGTATATTAACCTCTGGTTTACCTGCTGTTTATGTTCCTATATTAATTTAAATTATAAGTTTATATAAAAAGGACATTCTTTTTAATATGGCTTATTTTGGGGTTTTACTTTTCACTATAGTAATTTTTAACATAGGCACGGCAGGAAGGCTATGTTAGTTAATGATAAGAGCTGAATACATATAGGCACGAAACTTACCTTTAGATATTCTTAAATAAACGTAGTTTAATACTACGATTTTAGGTCCTTATAGTTTAAATATGAAAATATATAACAAGTATAATTTAATAAAATTAATCTGGGTTTAATATTTTTATCTTTACCATAAAGATTTTAATTAATAGGCTTTAGCTGACAGAATTGTGACATTTTTAGGCACAAAGTACTAATTTTTTTTTTTACTGAACAATACACTTATTAAAACATTAATATGTCTTTATATACAACAATTTATACTACTGTTTTATAACAATATACCTGTTTATGTTATATTGTTATACTAGATAAAACAAAACACTTAATATTGATCTTATATTATCATGGTCATATACAAATTCAACTTTTATTAAAAAAAAAATAAACAAGTATGATTAACATTATATTTTATAGCGTATGTTGGTTTATAACCATAAAGCCATATCATAAACAGAATAAATGTTAACATTTAATGTATTTATAAACTACATCGTTAGTAGTAATATTACTATTATATTTTAATTAAAACTTAATGCCTGGTTAGCATAAAAGTAATGCAACCGTTTTGTAATCGGTAGAAGTAAGTGCGATACTTGCACTGGGCTTTGTTATAATAATATGTTCATGTAATGTAATGTAATGTAGTTTCATATATAGGCCCAATAGTCTAGTGGTTAAGACATTATGCTTTCACCATTAAAACGAGGATTCGATTTCCTCTTGGGCTAGATTTTATAATAAAAAAAATGCGGATTGATGTAATAGTAACATGTCTGGCTCATGACCAGTTTATAGAGGTGCGAATCCTTTGTCCGTAATAGGGTTTCCGTATACTACAATTATATCGTAATAAGGGGACAACCCCTTAAGGCTATAGCTTAATAGGTAAAGCAAGCTGCTCATGATAGCTCAGATGAGTGTTCAAATCATTCTGGCCTTATAATAATACTTATATATATAAATATTATAGTCCGAGTGCTGGAATTGGTAGACAGAGCGATCTTAAATCTCGCTGGTATAATGCCATAAACGTTCAAGTCGTTTCTCGGATAATTAGTGTTATAATCTATTATATTTGAAATACGATGCTATGTAAAATATTTTTTATAATTTGTAATAATGGTGGTTTTCATTGTTATTTATATTATTATTAGTAATAATAATAATGGTGAATATCAGTAAAGTAATAAATACTAATTCGGTTAGGTAAATCATATTATGAGGGGCTGGTTTATAAGGGGCCCTGTGTAATTATAGTATATATCATTTTACTATAGATGTTTTAACGGTTCTATAGCTCTGAGTGATAATTGATATACTTACGCCTGAGCCGCTATAAGTGGAGTATTAATTACGTATTTACGTATTCTCGTTTTGCCTTGTCGAGTTTTTAACTTTATTGGTTAGGCTTTTAAAGGAAAGTCGCTACAGCTAAAAATGGAATAAATCTACTATAGTATCCATGTTCTGTACCTATTCTATCACAAGTAATTAGTATCGTTATTATGATTGCTTGGTGTTTTTTTTTTTTGTACAAAAATAGGAAGACTATTTATTACGATCTTTATGATACAGGGGATTTGAGTATGTCTGGTTGTGATGGCCCGCCCTTTTTTTTTTATTAAAAAAATTAGTATGTTGGTAGCAAGCCTATCCTTGATACAGGGGGGGGTGACAATCGGAAAGCGTATCCTATCAAACATAATAGATTTTTCTCTTTGTATACGCAACCCTGTAATTATAAAAACCATGAATATGGACATGGCCATGGTAATGGTAAACACAAATAAATATAAAAATATAATGTCCCTTGTTCCATCCCTTTCATATGCAAATGCCTATATTGAAAAAAGAGATATACTCTCTTATAATACAAGAACTGGTACTTAGGGATGAACTCACGTAATGTAAGGAAAATATTATGTTGGCTCTGCTATAGATATATCTAGTAGATAACTAAGTTCTTATTATATACTTGGTTTTAAACCAAGAAAAATAATAGTTTTATACATAAAGCATTGTTAAAATATGGAAACTCAAGCATCCAACGAGATATTATCAAATACTTTTACCCTGCTATTCTTATTGAGAGGAAACAATACTATCTTAATCACTTTAAACCTGAATATAATATTTAAAAAACTGAATAATATCTAATAGGATTTATACACAGTGAAGCTTTAATTTAGTTTAGAGGTGTGACTAAATTAGGTCGTAAACGTACGGAAGTGGCTAAATAGCCACTGCTTATGCCCAACCTCAGTCTTACTGTCACTGATAATTAAACGGGTGAATATATATAGTTTTCATTTGTGATTAATTAAAAGCCGCTTAATTTATTGGTATACATTACTCTTATGTAGCTGAATTTATAAAAAACAAACTATAAAAAATATACTCTAGTGAAAAAAGAACTTAATTAATTTATGTAGTTTAACTGCACTTTTTTTTCTGTTTTTTTGGTAGTTTAAATATTAAAATTATAAATTAACGGGGATATAGTTTAACTGGTAAAACGTCGATTTTGCATATCGTTATTTTGGGATCGAGTCCTGATATCTCCATTAAATCTAAGTTTAGTGTTATTTTTTTTTAATATTTTACCCTTCATGCATATATAATAAAATATAGCATCCTACTTTGGTATTTATATTATTAGTCGAATCTTTTATTAGGATATTTTTATTCATCTTTTTTTTATCCTTAAAATCCTATATTAATATTAATATATTATTAATGTATTAAACATAGCCAATAAAAACTATTAATTATAATAGTGAAGCTACTAAATATTGGAATCAACAAATAGAAGGCAAGCATTAAAATTAATATAACACTAGGTAGCGTGTGTGTCCTTCTATACAAAGCAATTAATCTTATTGTAGGCCTTCTAATTTTTAAATAAATGATATATTTATTTAATATTCTATTATGTATAATAAATATATAATATAGCTCGAGTAGCTCAGTTGGTAGAGCGGAACACTGAAGATGTTTAGGTTATAAGTTCAAATCTTATTTCGAGCACTTGTTTTTGTTCATTTTACTGTATGAATATTTATAGATCAAAGATAACTATATTTATGTATTATTATAAATCCTTAATCTGTAGCTAATGCTGTTTTAATATAAAAAAACATTTTTTTTTTCATTGGTCTTTATTTACTGTTAAATGGTATTGATGTAAATATGTTATGTTATTTTGGGTTATCTTAGTTTATAAACAATAAGCCATCACAAATAAAAGTTTAACTAATAATTACATAAAAGATGCTAATACCAATAGTAAAGATAATGAGACTAATTCAACTTATATATATATGAACAGTATAATTATAATAATAAACAAAAAAGGTAGTGATGGAATTGGTAGACATGAATAGCTTAGGACTATTTGATTTAAAAATCTTATCCGTTCAAGTCGGATTTACCTTACACACACATAGTAAATTAAATACTTTTTTTTCCAGGTTAGTACCAGCACCAGTACCAGTACCAGCACCAGTACCAGTACTAGTACTAGTACCAAAAAGTGCTTTTTTGGTACATCATTTTACTTTACTTGGTATATGGTTGTTATTAGCATCTATTCATCTTATTGTTGTTTTTTGTTATAATTTAATATTATTTATATATCCATTTTTTTATATATTCATATTGATCATGAATATATTAATATTCATATACTATTAAACATTTATATATTTAAATAACAATTAAACTGTTTAGTGCTATTGTTCATTATATTAATAATCTTACCTAATATTAATAATCTTCCATTACTATTAATTGATTAAGAGTGTAGTGAACATATGATGAATAAATTAAAATTCTAGCTTTTATCTATGTTGTAGACTAATCGGTAAGTCATAAATTTTTGGTATTTACTAATGAGTGTTCAAATCACTCCAACATAAAACAAGACTGTTTTTTATCTTAATATTATTAATTGAATGTTATGTAAAAAAAAGGTATAGTGGTTATAGTTCAATTGGTAGAACAACTGTATGTGGAATAGTATGTTCCCTGTTCAAATCAGGGTCTCCACATTTTAAAGTATTTAAGTCTGGTAATACTTTATATATATCAATGTATATGCAATATAGCCAGGATAGTTCAACTGGTTAGAACGTTAATTTCATGCATTAATAATGAGAATTCGATTTTCTCTCCCGGCTAGTATTATTAATTGTTTTAATACCATATAATTATAAATAAAAAAATTTTATTTTTAACTGTTTTTATCTAAATGATTTATTTTTAATCATATGTTTCTCACTATTACATGTTAATGGTTTGGCTTATTGGTTGTAAAACCAAGATAGCCCAACATATCATATTTCTCCTTAATATTGCTATGCATAAATTAAGTTTAAACCCTTCAAATTTAGTGTTATTAGGTGAATATTAAGTTTATAAGATTAATTTTAATATAAGGATTAAAATGTAGAATAATATGAAGTAGGGTGATTTGGCCTTATCGTCATTTTATAATCTCATATTATCTTTTAAATAAATAAGGTCATACAAAAAAGAGTAAGATGAGTATTAAAGTTAAAAAAGTAGGTTTGAATCCTACTAAAACAATGATTATTTATTCTATTTTATCTTTACTACTGTCTAATGCTGCCACTCTTAGACGAGATATGTCTATACTCTATTCTAGGGTGGCAATAATAATTTTGCTTCACTGTATCTCCATTGCTTTTTGCAGCTTATTTATTTATAAATCTTTATGTAAAGGAATAGGTTTGTTTGGGGGCTTATTTCATGCTACATCTCTAACGCAAATATTTCACATCTTTATATTTTTACTGAGTGCTATAATTTTGCAGTTAACTGCTTTTTATCCAAGGAAAGTTTGAATTAAAGAGTATTCTAGCTTATCTAATATTTGAACAAAGTTTTTTTATGATAAAACAGAAATAATTAATAAAATGGGACAACAATTTAAAATAATTGAGTATCCTTTGATTATATTATTTATAATAACAGGGGCTATCTTTTTAGTATCAACTAGTGATATAGTTTCTATTTTTATTTCAATAGAGCTCCAAAGTTATGGATTATATTTGCTTTCAACATTGTACAGAAATTCTGAATTATCTACCTCTGCTGGACTTACTTATTTTTTATTAGGAGGTTTATCCTCTTGTTTTATCTTACTAGGTACAAGTTTATTGTATGCAAATTCAGGTACCACTAACTTAGACGGGTTTTATATAATAACTAGTTTATCAAATATAGCTAATCAGGATTATATAAGTAATGTTATCTACTGATATAAACCTTTTTATATTAACATATCTCTTCTTATAATGTCAGTAGGGTTTTTATTTAAAATATCTGCTGCACCTTTTCATTTTTGAAGTCCTGATGTGTATGACGCCCTACCTACAATAGTTACAACTTTTGTTGCAATAATAGCTAAAATATCTATTTTAATTTTTTTATTAGAACTAGTACACTATACTAGTAATTGTTTATTTTCATATAAATTTAGCTGAACGTATAGTTTATTAATAAGCTCCTTATTATCTCTAATTATAGGAACTGTTTTAGGTTTAACACAGTTTAGAATAAAAAGATTGTTTGCATATAGTACAATATCGCATCTAGGTTTTATATTATTAGCTTTAAGCATTAATAGTATAGAATCTATACAAGCTTTTATTTTCTACCTAATGCAGTATAGCATATCTAACTTAAATGCCTTTATTTTATTAATTAGTATCGGATATTCATTATATCCATTTATTTATGATGATTCTGTTGATAGTAGCATGACTAATAAAGAACAATATCTAAAATTGTTAGATAGAAATAACTCACCAATACAACTTATAAGTCAGATAAAAGGCTATTTCTATATAAACCCTGTTTTAGCCTTAAGTTTAGCTATAACTCTTTTCTCTTTAGTAGGTATACCACCTCTAATAGGGTTTTTTGCCAAACAAATGGTATTATCTGCTGCGTTAGATAGTGGTTATGTATTTTTAACTTTAATAGCTATATTGACTAGTGTTGTAAGTGCTGTATATTATTTAGGTGTTTTAAAACAAGTATTTTTTGATAAACCTGAATACAAATTAAATCCAGCCTTTGAAAATGTTACCTTATATGGTAGCGTTGTTACTGTTAATCATCCCTTATTACTAAAAAAAAAGTAACATTTAAAGTTAACAACATAGTATTATCAAGTTATTTAACTATTACTGTATCTAGCTTAACTTTAATATTATTATTATTTATTTTCACCCCACAAGAATGACTAAGTTTGGCTAATTTATTAGCACTAATAATGTTTAACCCATAAATGTCCAGTACTATTTTATTCTTTATTTTTATACCTTTATTAGCCTTTATTTTGCTGGCTGTTAATTTAATATTTGCCCCTCATAATCCATATAAAGAAAAAGACAGTGTATTTGAATGTGGTTTTCACTCGTTTTTGGGACAAAATAGAACACAATTTAGCATTTCCTTTTTTATTTTTGCATTACTTTTCCTGCTCTTTGATCTAGAAATTCTTTTAGTTTATCCTTATATAGTTAGTGCATATACTAATGGTATATATGGTTTAGTGATTATGTTAATATTTTTTATTGTATTAACATTAGGATTTGCTTTTGAATTAGGTAAAAAAGCACTTAGTATTGATAGTAGACAAGTATCTGTTGTATCAGACAATAAGCAAAGTAGCATTATAAATAAAATAAAATAATTATATTAATAATAACAGCAATAAATATTATTATAACATTAATAAGTTAGGTTTTAATAATAGATTATATTGATACAATATATATAAAAAATTTTATATTTTTTATAATCTAAATTTTAAAGATATGTATATAAACACGTCATGAATATACATTTGACTGTAGTATACTAACAGTCAAATGTATCCCTCCGTTCCATGTATATGTCTGTTACAGGTATACACTTTTAATATATAATTATTAAAATGAATTTATCACTAATACTTTTTTTAATAGGAATCCTTGGGTTTGTTTTAAACAGAAAAAATATAATCTTAATGCTTATTTCAATAGAAATAATGCTTTTAGCTATTACGCTCTTAATACTGGTAAGTTCGCTTAGCTTTGATGATATATTAGGCCAAACATATGCTGTATATATTATAGCAATAGCTGGTGCAGAATCAGCCATAGGTTTAGGTATATTAGTAGCATTTTATAGATTTAACTCTTCTTTAATCTCATTCTGTCTATTTTGTGGCAAGAAAACTTATTCTTTACCTTGTGTAGTACGTACTACGTACCCGGGGTGTTAATTTTCGTAAAAGAATAGTAACAAGTTATCTAACTAACCATTTTAAAAATTATTCTACCTACCATTATAAAAATTATTTACTTGATCCCTGATTTATTACTGGGCTTTTTGATGCGGAAGGTTCTTTTGTAATTACAAGATTATAAAATCTTAGATATAAAACAGGATGAAATGTACAAGCTATAATTCAAATAAAAATGCATGAAAAGGATAGAGCTTTAATTCAATCTATCCAAGACTTTTTCGGTGGTATAGGTTATGTATCTAAACATAATAATACCTCAAGGGTAGAATTTAGAGTTAGTACTATAAAAGATATAATTAACATAATTATTCCACATTTTGATAATTATCCTTTAATAACTAAAAAGTCATCTGATTATATTTTATTTAAACAAGTTGCTTTACTTATGTTATTAATAAGAACATAATAATTTAGAGGAATTACAAAAAATAGTTAACCTTAGAGCATCTCTTAATTTAGGTTTATCTAAAGATTTAAAATAAGCTTTTCTTGAAGTTGTTCCTATAAAAAAATCAAATAACTTCACCGAAGCAATGTATAATAATTTATCACCAGAATGAGTAGCAGTATTTTCTACAGGAGAATCTAACTTCTTTATTACTGTTCAAAAATCTAAAACTAAGAGTGGTCTAGCTGTATTATTACGTTTTTCTATAGGTCAACATTCAAGAGATCTATTATTACTAGAGTCTTGTTAATTTCTTTAGTAGTGGTTATGTAGCTAAATATGAAAAACGTACAGTTTTTGAGTTTATTGTAACAAAAATAGACCATATAGTTATACATATAATACCTTTTTATGGTATGGAAAAATATCCGGTATTAGGATCAAAGTATTTTAATTATTTAGATTTCAAGAGTGCAGCAAATATTATTAAGAATAAAGAACATTTAAATAAAGATGGGAAAGGTTTAGAACAAATTTTACAATTAAAAAATGGTAATTCGCTAATTAACACAGATAAAGCTATAAATAATCACAGAGATGAGACAGGCAAAGAATAAATTAGATCAGAAAAGGAGAAGTAAACCTTCTTCTAGTCTTAAATTGAAAAAATTTGAGGCGAAACCTTCAAATTGCGGGAAGTTCTTAAAGACAAATCTACCAAATTAATACAGTAATGTAATTAATGGAACAGGTAATGACTCGTTGTAAGGTAAAAACGATTTGTATGAAGAAATGAAGTAGATAATCCGCAGCCAAGCACCTTAGGTATTAAGGTGTGCAGTTCATCGACTAAAAGTAGGTTGGTTTATAATTATATGATAATAATAATTATTTGCTTAAGATATAGTCAGGCATAACCTAAAAGTTATGGGTCTACCCAGCCTTCCTAAGGAAAAATAAAAATTAATATTTCTATGGATAAGGGGAAACACGAAGAGGAAGCATTGCTATAGAATATAAATAATGTATTTAGCCATAATCATCTTACCTTTATTAGGATCAATAGTATCTGGTTTTTTTGGTAGAAGAATTGGAGTTGGCGGGGCACAAATAGTTACATGTGTTTCTGTAATTGTAACAACATTATTAGCAATAATTGCTTTTTTTGAAGTAGGTTTAAAAGACATTCCTGTATCTATACAAATCTTTAGATGAATTGAATCAGGATCTCTTGTTGTATTATTAGGATTCCAATTTGATGCATTAACGGTTTCTATGTTAATACCTGTGTTAATAGTTTCTTCTTTAGTACATATATATTCAATAGGATATATGAGTCATGATCCACATAATCAAAGATTTTTTTGTTATTTAAGTTTATTTACTTTTATGATGATTATTCTTGTTACAGCTAATAATTTTTTATTAATGTTTATTGGTTGAGAAGGTAGCCTTAAATGCCTTATATGATTAAATAAATGGAGTGATTATTATAGATATATTACTGGAAAAGCTAGCATTGGTTATATTATTAATAAATCTCATTGTTTTAACAATTTTAAATCTAACTTGTTTTATACAAAAAAATATTTTTATTGTAGCTGTTATTTTAACAAACACATTATAAATTGTTTTCATACCGGGGGTGGAGTTAAACTTAGATCTTGGCAACGTATCGGTCCACATAATATAGACGTTTTGTCAGTGTTAATTGGATCGATACTAGGGGACTCACAGCTTGAAAAGAGAAATAAAGGTCAAGGTACAAGAGTTATATTTGAGCAATCTCAGAGTAATGTAGAATATTTAATGTGATTTCACAAATTATTTGCTATTAGAGGGTATTGCAGCCCTAATAAACCCAAGTTGACAACAACAATAAAAAATAATAATAAAGTGTTATATAGATACCGTGTATCTAGTTACACTTTTACTAGCTTAAACTGGTTACACGGTATGTTTTATAAGGATAAGATAAAAATTATACCTTATAATATAGCAGATTATCTTACACCTTTGGTCTTAGCTATATGATTTATGGATGATGGTTATAGACAAGGTAAAGGAGCAAAAATAGCTATTAACTGCTTTACAAAAACAGAGTTAAACCATTTATGTTTAATATTGAAAACTAAGTTTGATTTGGATACATCTATACATAATGCAGGTAATAGTAAAGGAGTTGTTATATATATAAAATCAAATTCCATGCTTACTTTTACAAATATTATAAAACCACATATGCTACCTAGTTTATACTATAAATTAGGTCATAATTAATTTATTTAGTTATAGTTAGTAATCTATTGCTATATTTTTTATTACTTGAGTAATCATGTTAAATAAGAAAAAAAAGCACTATATTTGAATAATCATGACAGAAAACTAATATAATAATTAATAACTTATATATAAGTAAAAAAAACTTGTTGTGTTTTTATTAATAAATAGATTATTAGCAACACTATTGAAAACGATCAACTAAATATAGTTTATTTATAGATCGTCGGTTATGTTTTTGGATCGCGATCGACTGGTTCAATAGTGGGTGCCTGCAATGGTGCTTAATGTACAGTCAGAATCTTTATATATATATATAAATATAGTTGTATTATATGCGATATAAACACACATTGTACATTATATATACTAGGGCTTTAAGTAAATCCTCGTAGGTTTTAAAGTACAGGATAATAAATATAAACTTTACATTTAAATTAATGTAATATTTATTATTAAGATTTGGTAGGTATATGTTCATATTTATTAGTAGGTTTTTGATTTACAAGAATAGCAGCTAATCTAAGTTCTATGTCTGCCTTTTTAACAAATAGAGTCGGTGATTGCTTTTTAACTTTAGGTATGTTTGCTATATTATGATCATTTGGTAATATAGATTACTCTACTGTATTTTCATTAGCTCCTTATGTTAGTGAAAATATTGTTACAATTATAGGAATTTGTTTTTTGATTGGTGCTATGGCTAAAAGTTCTCAAATTGGTCTACATATCTGGTTACCTATGGCGATGGAGGGTCCTACACCTGTTTCTGCATTAATACACGCTGCCACAATGGTAACAGCTGGTGTATATCTACTAATGCGTACAGCCCCTTTAATAGAATATAGTTCAACTGTACTAATACTTTGTTTATGAGTAGGAGCTATTACTACTATATTTAGTTCTCTTATAGGTCTATTTCAACAAGATATTAAAAAAGTTATAGCTTATTCCACTATGAGTCAATTAGGGATGATGGTAATTGCAGTAGGTTTATCATCTTATAATATTGCCTTATTTCATTTAATTAATCACGCCTTTTATAAAGGACTTTTATTTTTAGGAGCTGGTGCTGTAATACATTCTTTAGCTGATAATCAAGATTTTAGGAAATATGGTGGATTAAGACCTTTTTTACCTTTAACTTATTCAGTAATGCTGATAGCTTCCCTTAGTTTAGTGGCTTTCCCTTTTATGACTGGGTTCTATAGTAAAGATTTTATACTTGAATCAGCATATGGACAGTTCTATTTTTCTACTACTGTTGTTTATTTTATAGCCACCATAGGTGCTATGTTTACAACTTTATATTCAGTTAAAGTTTTATATTTAACTTTTTTAACTAATCCGAATGGCCCCTTAATTAACTATAAACAAGCACATGAAGGTAATATTTTTATATGTCTACCTTTAATTATATTAGCTGTATTTTCTATCTTTTTTGGTTATATAACTAAGGATATATTTATAGGATTAGGTTCTGGTTTCTTTTCTGACAATAGCTTATTTATACATCCTACACATGAAATTATGTTAGATACTGAATTCGCTGTACCAAGTCTATTTAAATTACTACCTTTAGCTTTAACCCTTACAGTTTGTGCTATATCTTTAGTTTTATCTGAATTCTTACCTAACATACTTATTTCATTTAAATTTACTAGAGTGGGTTATAATATATTCAGTTTTTTCAACCTACGGTTTTTATTTGAACTTTTATATAATAAATATATAACTCGTCTCGTATTAAAACTAGGAGGACAAACTACCAGGGTTTTAGATAAAGGTTCCGTAGAACTATTAGGACCTTATGGTTTAGAAAAAGGACTACTTAAAATTAGTAATAATTTGGGTAGTTTAGATACTGGTGTTATAACATCTTATGCTTTGTATATATTAATTGGTTTAATTTATTATATTTTAATGGCATACCTATCTTTAACTCATAGTAGTTTATTGTTATTGATTATGTTTAGTTTGTTTGTTTATTTTTTTTTTTTTGAAAAGGTTCAGGTAAAGGGGAAAGGGAGCTTATAATTGATACTTTAAATGAACCTTTATTTGAATAAATCTCACTTTTTTTATTATGAAAAAAAAGTAATAATCTCACTTTTTTGAAACTTAGTTAAAATTATTTATTATATTATAATTATGTTATAATTATATTTATATAAAGATATATATTATTATAATGTTACCGTGGCCATGTACCGTTTTACATAAAGATAACTCGAATAGAAATTACAGATATATTATTTTATCTGATATACTCAATACATCTACCTAAACTAAAAAAAATTTTTTTTATTTATTAATTATATAGACGTGATTTTGGGAATTATTTTAACTTTTTATAATTATAATAAAAATGTTACTTTTATTTTTGCTAGGTATTCCTATTACAGGTATATTAATTGTTTTTATTTACATAAATGCGTCTTGGCATGATAGGCTAGATTTTAGTCTTAATAAACGAATTAAGTATATAGGACTAACTACATCGATAGTAAACTTGTTACTATCGTTTATTATTTTTATTGGTTTTGATTTTAGTAGCAACCAATTTCAATTTGTACAAGAATATCATCAAATAAGTTATTTTGATTTTTATTTAGGTGTAGATGGGTTATCTATATATTTTTTGTTGTTAACAACTATTATAACACCTATCTCATTATTATCTAATTGAACATCTATATCTGAAAACATTGGATCATATGTGATAATAATGTTATTACTAGAAACACTGTTGTTATTCGTATTTTTAGTACTAGATATCCTATTATTCTATATATTTTTTGAAAGTATCTTACCTCCTTTATTTATATTAATTGGATTCTTTGGTTCTAATAATAGAGTAAGAGCATGTTTTTACTTGTTTCTGTATACACTATTAGGCTCACTATTTTTATTATTGTCTATTGTTACAATGTCTTCAATAATGGGAACAACGGATTTTGATGCACTATCTAAAACAAACTTTCAATATTTTTCTCAATTATTTTTATTTTTCGGTATATTTATAGCTTTTGCTGTAAAAACACCAACTATATTTTTAAATACTTGACTATTAAAAGCTCATGTTGAATCACCTTTAGGTGGTAGTATTATTTTAGCTGGTATAGTTTTAAAATTAAGTCTATATGGTATACTAAGATTAATATTACCTTTGTTGCCTAAAGCTTATTTAGATTACACATATCTAGTTTATTTAATAGGAGTTATATCTATTATATATGCTAGTGTAAATACTCTAAGAACTATAGATGTTAAAGAGCTTATTGCTTACTCATCTGTCTCCCATGCTTCAGTTTACCTATTAGGGGTATTTAGTAATACAATACAAGGGATTGAGGGTGGTATAACTTTAGGTTTAGCCCATGGATTTGCTTCCTCTGGATTATTTATTTGTGCAGGGGGTGTTTTATATGATAGATCTTCTACAAGATTAATAACTTATTATAGAGGTATGAGTCAAATTATGCCTTTATTTTCTATTTTTTACTTTATACTATGTTTAGGTAATGTAGGTACACCTCTCACTTTAAATTTTATAGGAGAGTTTCTCTCCCTATACGGAATATTTGAAAGATTGCCTATAGTAGGTGCTTTAGCTTGTTCTTCTATACTATTATCTGCTGCCTATACCATAAACATGTTTACAAAAATTTGTTTTGCTGGATCATTTTCTAAGTTTTTTATTTCTAATATACCTGATTTAAATAAACGTGAATTTTATATTTTATTTACACTTGTGGCATTTACAATTATATTTGGTGTATACCCTTCTCCAATTTTAGATGGTTTACATTATAATGTATCTTGTTTAATATATCAAGCATAAAGTTTATAAATATTTGTATATTTTTATTATTTATGTTATATTACCGTAGCCATGCACCCCTTTATATAATTAAAATTTTAGTATAAATTAGACTATATAATATCGTGCTAATATTATAGCGATACAATCAATATAAATGTATAAACTATGTTAGTTTAAATATTTATACTTTACTAACTATATATATATATATATATATGATACTTTAAATGATCCTCTCATTATAATTATATTAGATGGTTTAATTTGAGTAGCCCACCTCTAGACCTACCCCTATCTTATATGTTGCGTAACATAGAGGTATGATCTCTTTTAATTTTACAAGATAGTAATATTATATACACAGGGCAACTTAACGGATTTACAGTTTATGAGGTTTTCCTTTTAAAATACTCGTACTGGTATTCCAATTCTACCTTCATAAATTATGTAGATATATTTTATAACCGTTATATTTTCTTATCATTATATATCTTAGAGAAGCTTCTAATAGTTTATCACTATTTATATTATCGGTTATATAAAATGATTTAATATCATTTCCATCGAAGATAGATATAGCTATAACACTCATAACACCATCAATTGTTCTTGTTTCTAAATCCATTGTTATAAAATGATCTGAAATAGTCATTGATTTAACTGCAGGTTTCATAAAACTAACTTTCCTCTTTATCTTTTTTAATACAATATTATTGTTCTCAATTATATATATATGATTGTTATTTAATATTCTTTCAAATTTATTATATGAAATATAACTATCTAAAAAAGTAAATAGAACTTTATCATGTAATGTATATTTTACTTCATTTTTACCATTTAACTTTTTAACTTGATATACAACTTTGGAATCATTTTTATAAATAGTTGCTAGATTGTTATCATACACAACTTTACCTCAACTTGTTATATCCATATTAGTTGGTAAATCATTACCTTTAAAATTAAACGGTTTACTTTTATTAAAATCTTTATGTTTTAAAAAATTATTTAATTTATCTTTTGGGTTATAATCTTTAGGAATAAAAGAATAAGAAAATATTATCTTTTCAATTAATAAATGGTGATAATAATCAGATTTTACATTTCAGAATTCTTGAAATATATCTAACAATTGATCAAAATCTTTACTACTTATGTTTTGCTGCAAATAAGAAATAGATCTTATTTCTGTTTCATCATATTTAATTTTAAATTGTATATTAAATTTTAGCTGATTTTCATTAATACGATTTTTCCATAGTTCTTGCAAAGCGATTTTAATCATATTATTACCTAGAATGGAGCCTATGTTAATAGAGAAGTGCTGTCATTTATACATATTATTTTTATCGTTTTATTACTTGACAATACTAGATTTAAAGGTTCTAGATAAACCTAGCTATCACTAACTACCAAAATCGTTTAGATAGCTATCTATTATATCAGTTATTAGATCAGTAGAATGATCTATTTCTTTAGATAATTTATTTATTCTAGCTAACAGATATAAGTTATGTTCTGTTAAACTTTTTTCTAACAAGGCTGATTCTTCTCTGGCGGATCTGTAAATTTCTAAATGTTTTATAATTGATAATTCATCACTGTGGTTTGAATTATTTTTTGATACCATATTTACTACAGACATATCAGTTTTAGTTTCTATTAATCCAAAACTATGTTTACTATTTTTATATAAATCTAATTGTTTATCTGTGTTATTATCAATAGCGTTATTTTTTACATCACAATTAACAATATCATCTGAATTATTATAAATACTCATACTATCCATGTTTATAAAATAATAAAATTCATGGAAATAATAAATAGAAATATAAATAGCCACAACTAAAAATCCCAAATTTAAAATAATACCAACTTTATTAACCCAACTTAAAAGCTTTAACCTTTTTGCTATTTTAACAATAGCTAAAGAGACAAGTACTTTGAAAACTGTAAAATCCGAAGCAATTAAAAACACTAAATACATCATTTTCTTTTATATTATAAATTAAAATTATTAAAATCACAATACTAGATAAAGCACTAGATAAACTTTTACACCTAATTTTAGTATAACACAATAAGTAAAATAATAACTATTAAATTATTATTTATCTCCATATTAATCACATAAGTATGAAACTAATTACTTACAACTTTTATAAAAAATCTTTACAATATTGTTCTATTTTTTCCGTTATAACTGTTAATATACAGTTAAACTCTTCTATCTTAGAATTTAATTCTATTAATCTTTGTTCAGCATCTTTTATTTCATTAAACTGTTTTAATTCTCTTAAAAAAGAGTAACTTTCTTTTAATCCATCACGTAATTGTTTTAAAAGAGCAACTGCCTTTTCTATTTCAAATCGTAAGTCAACGATCTCATACCCCATTTCTTCTAAAGTTTCAAACTCTTCGAAATTTATTAATGTATCATCAACCTCTTCAACATCTTGTAAATCATTTATTAATTCTTTGGATGTTTTATCAACCTCTATGATATCAGAAACGAAATCACCCTGTATTATTTCATCTTTGATAAGACCCTGTGTGATTTCATCTTGTATATCACCAACATCTTGTAAATAATCTCCAACTTCATTTAAACTATTCACACGATTAGTACCTATATATAAAACTATAGGTCTATAATCACCCTCAATATCACTAAAATCACTAACATCAAGATATTTCTTTATATGAGGAAACAAGATTAAATAACAACTAATAACCTGCTTAAAATCGTAACTTTCTCAATTAACTAATTTTAAAGGTAATGATATAATAACTTTATTATCAGGACCAACAAAATGAATATATAAAGTTTCGGTGATACCAAAACGAAAGGGATAAAAACTAGAACGAGACATACTTCATGTAATTCTAACCCAAAATTCATAAATATTAAACTTGTTTGCATCGAAAACCATCAGATCATATTTAACACTAGAATTCTTCATTATAATTTATATTATATTATATAAAAGCACAGTACTAGATATTAAGGCTCCAGATAAACCTACAACCAAACTACTAAGTACACTTTTTATTATTTAAAACATAAAACTAGTGTATTATAGCTACTAACTAAAATCATTTATATATGAATCTATTATATCATTTATTATATTAGACGAAAAATCAATTCCTTTTTCTAATTTAGATATTTTATTAGCGAGATCTAAGTTGTGATTTATTAATTCATTTTGAATTTGATTAAAATCTACTCTAATAGATCTATAAATTTCTAAATATTTTATAATAGATAATTCATCACTATGTTCTGAATTATTTTTAGTTAACATATTTCCTACCAACATATCAGTTTTAGTTTTAGAATAATCTAATAACCCTAGATTATGTTTACTATCTTTAAATAAATCTAATTGTTTATTTATACTTTTATCACAACTAACCATATCATTTGAACTAGACTGACAATGACCTACATCATTTGAACTATATTCAATAACACTAATATTATCTAGATTAATAAAATAGATAAATTCATGAAAATAGTAAATACATATATAAACAGCTATAACAAAAAACCCTAAATTAAAAACAATAACAACTTTATTAATAAAATCACCAATAATTGTGTTATGATATTTTCATAAAACACACCCTAAGATATAAAAACCAAAAATATCTTAGGGTGTGTTTTTGATTATCTTTTTTGTCCTAATTTTAATATGTTTGTTGGTCATTTTAAATGTATTAATGATATATGTATAATTAGTAAGTTAAGTTTATTTAGAAATAATATTAGCCGGGGTAATAATACAGGTATATCTGATAACGTTAATAGTAGTCTAAATAGAAACGATAGTATTAATAATAATATGACGGAGAGTTTAAAAGATAAATTTAAACGTAGGTTATTTTGGGTTATGTGAAAGCAGCATGTGGATGATTTTGACTCTTATAAGGATTATAAACAATCAGTAAAAAGAGTTGTATCAGTACGAGGTGAGATAAAAAAGGATCTTGAAAAGGAGTATCCTAACTTGTTTCGTAGGACACGAAAAATAGCCTGATTTGTCAAACATATAAACCGTAAGAGATAAGTATAAATTGGTTTATAATTTTATCTAGAAATTTAATCTAGTATTGTGCTTTTTTTATATTAATAAAATAATTTTAACTAATATGTGAAATAAGAATAAGGTTAGATCTTTCTTTTTTGATTTAAATACTTTTAATGAAGAAAACTTTGTTGAATTTGTTTTGGGCAATTTTAAAGTAGGTATTATTTATTCCTTGTTATTAAGAATAAAATATTTTACTGTATCTCCAGATGGGTTTGTTGTAGATGATGATGCTTCTTACGGTATGGCAGGTAAACAAATAGGGTTTAAATTGACTGGTGTTAACGATATGGATCGTTTAAAGGATGTATATAATGATTTTAGTGGTATTGTTAGTAGTTTTATTGTTAGGTATGATGTGGGTGAAATAGATTTTATACAAATTTTATATATTATAGTCTCAGATAGACCTGAGTTGAAATTACGTAATATTAATCAATTACCATTAAATAGAGAGTTTGTTAATATTAAGGAAACTAGAAGTAATTTTAGCTCTAAATATTTACCTTTGACAACTAATAATAGTTACTATGGTGAGTATTTAGTTAGTAATGTCAGATTAACATACGTAGATATAATTAATAAACAAAGAAGTTTACTTAAAAAGGATTTATTGAGTGTTAATAATATAGAATCTATGTATCTTTATAATGGGTATATCATTGTAAATTACAATTTAGTTAAAAAGGATTTATTTACAGTTTATCATAGAGAGGTGTATAATTCAAATACAGGTGTGCTTTATTTCACTGTTGAAGATACTGTTAAAGATGTTAATTACCCTAATGTTTTTTCACGTAAAATAGGAAATAGTATATTTAACATTATAAGTGATAAAATTACAGGTTTTGAAGCTAAGAAGGAATTAGTCTGTATAAGTAATAAATATAGAGAGTATAAAGCAGCAAGTAATCCTTTTATTGGTACTATAGATTTAGAAACATATCGTGATACTGACGGGTTTTCTAAGGTATACGCTTTAGGGTTTTATGTCGATGGTGAGGATCCTATAACATTTTATATTGATAAAGATGAAAGTTCACATAGTTTAGTGTTAAGATGTTTTGGTGCATTATTAATCAATAAATATAATAATTATATATTTTATGTTCATAATTTAGGGGGTTACGATGTTCCGTTTATATTAAAAATATTGAGACAAGCTAATCTAGATAAAGGGTTTGAGTATTATAAATTATCTTATATTTTTAGGGATAATAAGTTAATAAAATTATAGATTAAATTAAATGTTTCCAATACAATTAAAGACGAGGACAGTAACAAGAATAATAGTAATAATAAAGACGATAAATCAATTAAGTATTCTAATATTAAGATTACTTTGTATGATTCGTTTAAATTATTAAATAATAGTTTGTATAACTTGTCTAATTCTTTTGGGGTGTCTGTAACTAAAGGGTATTTTCCTCATGAATTTGTAAAAAAAGATACTTTTTTTTATATAGGTAATACACCTTGTATAGAATATTGAAAAAATATAACTAAAGAGGAGTATGATAAATTATTTAAGGTTGATTGAAGTTTAAAAACGGAATGTATTGACTATTTAAAAAGAGATCTCATAAGTCTATATCAGGTTTTAAGTATATTTAATAAATATGTATTTGTTAATTACGGTATACAGATGACTGATAGTTTAACTATTTCTAGACTGGCGTTGAATATATTTTTAAAGAAATACTTGAAATATTTTAAATTACCTATTATTAAGCAAAATATGTATAAAGATATAAAACAGTCATATTTTGGTGGTATAACAGAAGTTTACAAACCTTACGGTGAAAATTTATATTATTATGATGTTAATTCATTATATCCTTATGCGAGTTTAAATTCTATGCCTGGACCTAATTGTACCTACATTGAGAGGTCGGATATTAATATAGATACATTATTTGGTTTTTATTATTGTGAAATAGAAACATCCGACAATTATTTAGGATTGTTACCTGTTCATATAGATTTTGAATTAATTATGCCTAATGGTAAATGGTGCGGTTGATACTTTTCTGAAGAGCTTAAGTTTGCTAAGACGAATGGTTATAAAATAAAAGTAATCAAAGGTTATAGTTTTAATAGACAAGATAATGTGTTTAATAATTATGTAAGTGATCTATATAAAGTTAAATCTAATAACAAAGGTTCTATTAAAGTAATTGCTAAAAGTTTATTAAACAATTTACTAGGTAGATTTGGATTGAATGTTTATAAACCGGTAACTCAAATAGTAAATGAGGAACAATTTGATTTTATTATCTCAGCTTATGATGTAAATTCCTTTTCAAAAATATCTGAGGATGATGATTTTTTAATAACTTATTACCCGGAAGTATCTAAAAATACTTGTATCTCTCATGGTTTAGATTATACTAAAGTATTAAATTCAAATAAAGTACACGTTGGAAAACTAAAGGAGTTTAATGACGTATCTTTAAGTACAGCTTCTGCAGTAACAGCATATGCTAGAATTTATATGGGTAAAATAAAATTAGATATTATTAATAAAGGTGGGCAAATTTATTACTCAGACACTGATAGTATTGTAACAGATATTTCTTTAGATGAAAAAATGGTTGGTAAAGACATAGGACAATTTAAACTGGAGTATTTAGTTAATAAAGGATATTTTATATCATCTAAACTTTATTGCTTAGTTGTTAGTGACGGTTCTGTCGTAATTAAATCTAAAGGTGCTTTTAAATCTTCTTTAAATCTTGATGACTTTCAAAATATGTATAAAGGTATTAATATTAAAGCCGTTAGACAACAGAGCATTGTAAATTATGAGATGGGTTCTGTTGTTATAGAAGATAAAGAAATTAATTTAAATTGTAATTCATATAAAAAAAGAGAAAAAGTTTATAGTGAAGGTAAATGAATTGATACAAAACCTGTATCATATGATCAAGAAAGTTTATAATTTTCTAACTAACATATTTTACATATTTTTTTTTATATATATATAAAGTATAACATAAATTAGCACTAGCACTAGCACTAGCACTAGCACTAGCACTAGCACTAGCACTAGCACTACTAAAATATAAAGTATTCTTAATATAAATACTTACCTTAAAAGGTTTATCTATAACTATTAATATATAGTACGTTCATTATAAATATAGTACTAAGCATTTTTATAATAATAATAAATTAATATATGATTAAAAGGTACAATAAAAATAACTTACTTGCTTTAGATAGATACCACATTTATGAGGATTTACAAAATATGTTTAGAGTCAGAACAATTAGATGTTAATGGACATTTTTGTAGTGATAATTTTTATTTAATTGTTTTCAGGATTTTAAAAATAAAAAAAAAAATTAGACGTGGTTTATAATTATATTAGTTACAATACGCTATTATTAAGACCTCTCTTAGTTTTTTTTTACTTGCCAGAAGTGATACTGTGGATATTTATCAGATAGGCTGAATACTTTTTAAGTGTAGTAGACGATAATCTATTTAATAAAACAGATTCGTATGAAAGTCCATTAGATTTTAGTTTTAATAGTACAAATTTAGGTGATGTTTTAGCTAATTTAGATACACAAATTTCTACCACAAAACCTTTGCATGATCTATTAAATATAATAAATAGATTAGGGCTTTAATGCCTAATTTAATCCATTCATTAGATACTACTTCCTTAAGTTTATACAAAATTTCATGCATGTAATCATCCTAATAATAAAAGATTCACCTCTTTTGTGTTTCTCTATATCTTTGCATTTTTTATCTTACCACATCTAGTGCCCATGTTTTAACATATGTGTAAACTACTACTTATGTAATTATATTAGTAGGATATAAAGTGCCAATGTTTTAATATATGTGTAAAATACATCATATGTATGTACCACCAATAGCACTGGCACTATTATATTTATTTTTTTATACAATTAACAATATGTGATATATATTTATATTTTATATGCCCTATTTAAGTTAATATTATTGGAAAGTAAAAATCTATTTAGGTTTATGCATATTTTTTATATTTATGTCTAAATATTATTGGAAAGTAAAAATACATAGGTAAAAAGCTTAGTTTTTTACATAAATCATTTTGTATTTTACTACTACTCCTAATCCTTAACCGTATGCGTATTTTCCTGCGTTTATGTCTAATATGACATAATTTAATTGTAAACACAGGGAGCTGCAAACTTATAATTATAAGTTTGAGTGTTAGTGCTATTTATGATAAATATATATAGTTTATATAATATTAAATATATAGGTTTTATCTTATAGGGTTATATTACATATAATACATATATTTATATATTAATAATACATAACCACTTATTTATTGTTTGTTGTTGTTTATCTTTCTTATCATCCAATTAAATTTTTAACAGGTCTTTATAATCTGTTCATAATATTGATCATAATAAATTAATATTGTGTTGAGTCCGTATTGGTTTACACTATAGCTAATAAGTCATAGAAAAAAAAAATTAAGGATAAGATTAAATAATAAGTTTGCTAAAGAAAAAGAAAAAAAAGCTATAAATATGGTTATTTTTAAGTAAATTATTTAAAGTACATAATATATAGTTTAAGGTACTGTATATTACCTTAATAAAACATTTATATCAATATATTTAATACTATGTTATATTTACCTATAGTTATATCTATTATTGAAGTTTTAACAGTTACTATTTCCGTTTTAATAGGTGTAGCGTTTGTAACAATAGCGGAAAGAAAAACAATGGCAAGTATGCAAAGAAGACTAGGTCCTAACATTGTGGGATACTATGGTCTATTACAAGCATTTGCTGATGCTTTAAAACTTCTATTAAAAGAATATATATCACCAACCCAAGCAAATATAATTCTTTTTTTTCTTGGTCCAATTATTACTTTAAATTTTTCATTGTTGGGATATGCTGTTATACCATTTGGGCCTGGTCTGGCCTTATTAGACTTTAACTTAGGTATACTTTATATATTAGCTGTATCTTCACTATCTACATACGGTATATTATTAGCTGGATGAAGTGCTAATTCCAAATATGCGTTTTTAGGATCACTTAGAAGCACAGCTCAATTAATTAGTTATGAACTCATTTTAAGTTCAGCTGTTTTACTGGTTATATTATTTACAGGTAGTCTTAATTTAACTGTAAATATAGAATCCCAAAGAGCCATTTGGTATATAATACCGTTACTACCTATTTTTTTAATTTTCCTGATTGGATCAATAGCAGAAACAAATAGAGCACCTTTTGATCTAGCAGAGGCTATTTACTAAACATAGTATGATTTGGTCTCGTAAAAGATCGCTGTATGCTGTAAACTCCTATTTCTTTAGTATATAGGACAATCAGCAAGAAACCAAAGGATAGTAAAATATCTTAGTAGGATCTTCAGAGACTATACGCGGTCATTAAACACATTATATAATATTTGTGTTTAATAAGATATAGTCCAAGTTTGTATGTAAATATGAGAATAATATATAGGTATGAAATATATACCTTATTTATATAATAAAAATAAGACAAGATATATAAATTTAATAACTACAAAAATAAGTTACTCTTCTTCATCTTTACCCTTGTCATCACTTGCCTCATCTTTACCTGTGCCTATAAAAGTTTTTTATAAATTAGATGATACAATTTTATCTTATAGGCAACTATTAAAAGATAAAGCAGGTATTTATTGTTTTGTTAATACCGTTACCAATAAACGTTATATTGGTAGTGCTAAAGATTTATATATAAGACTTATTGAACATCTTTCTAATATAAAAATCAAATATAGCATTACAAAATGCTATAAGCAAAATATAGCTTAGATAAATTTAATTTTTGTATTTATGAATATTTTACAACTATAGTAAAGTTGTTAGTTAAAGGATTTAACTGACTTGGAAACAAGCTATATTTAAAAATAATATTTTATTACTTAATATAATTTTATGAAAACGGAAACAAGCCTTAGTGGTTATAAACACACTGATGAAGCTAAATTAAAAATGTTAAAAAGATTTGAAAAAAAAAAATATAATCATCCTATGTATAGTAAAACACATAGTGATGACATACGTAAATTAGCTAGTAAACCAGGTAAGCTAAACCCTATGTTTGGTAAACATCATAGTGAGGTTGCTAAAAAATAAGTGATAAAATTAGTAAACACCCTAAATGGATAGGTATTTATGATTTAAATGATATATTAATTTAAAGATTTCAAAATAATGTTGAATTAGCTAAACATTTAAATATATCTAGAGTAACAGTTGGTAAGTATTTAAATTCAGGCCTTATTTATAATAAAATATATAGTTTTAAAGTAAATAATCAATAAACTATAGTTTATTGATATATATTCAACGGAATCAGAGCTTGTTAGTGGTTTTATGACAGAACATGCTGCAGTTATTTTTGTATTTTTCTTTCTGGCTGAATATGCTAGCATTGTTCTTATATGTACCTTAATAAGTATATTATTTCTAGGTGGTTACCTGTTTAGTTCTGGTATAATGTTTTTTGTTTTATTTGATGTAATAGATTCAATACAATTTTTGGATTTCTATTTATACATTTCTGTATTTTTAACTGTAATTGATTTTTTTGATACTTTAAATGATCCAATGATTGAAGGAATCTTATATGGTTTAATCTTAGGACTAAAAACTTGTATAATGTTCTTTGTTTTTGTCTGAGCACGTGCATCCTTTCCCCGTATAAGATTTGATCAACTAATGTCATTCTGTTGAACTGTATTACTTCCTATAATTATAGGTTTTATAATACTAGTACCTTGTATCCTTTACAGTTTTGAGATTATACCTAGTAATGTTTCTCTTTTCTAATTGCTTTTGGTCTTTGTTAATAAGCACCTTTATCAATATACAGATAAAGTTATAGATAATAGTATTATATAAATAACATATAAACAAGGGAGTCATAAATATTTGGTATAATATTAGTATATTTTTATCTAAAACTATTATAAAAAAAAATAATAAAAAATCGATATAGTATTTTTATACCTGCTTATTATTTATTATAATCAAAAAAAAATTAAAATATATATATATAATGGATTGCATTGTATAGTGTTATAGTATAATACCTATGTTTATAAAACTTTTTTTTTCAAATTAAGCGTCTAATTAAAAGACTAAGGTTGTTTACATAAAATACAAATTACTCTTTTTAATATGTTTGGCCCTATTTGCTTTAAACCCTACCACATATTTAACTAACTAACTAACTAATATAATATAATATTTTTTATATTACTTTACATAATTTGATCGGTTTGTGTTGGTGGTTGAAAAACTGTAGAAACAGTGTCTAAAGCCGGATCTTGGTCCGAATCCGTAGCAGTACGAAACAGGGACGAATAGTTCCTAATAGGCTGGTAATCGTCGTTTATAGCGTAACAAGCTATAGTTTCGTATATTGTTGTATATCTATATATGATGTATTATATGTATTTGCTTGTAATAGAGTGTCACACACACTTACACATATGATATATATTTACATCATTTATATAAGTATACTTTTTTTATACTTATATGGTGTATTAAATAAAAATATATAAAATACACCATTTTGTTTTTTTGCTTTTTAACTATAATTAATAATATAACCCCCCATGTATAACATCTTAACATGATGACCTATTCTTTCATTTTCCATTAATCCAAGTAATATATCATATTTATTTGGATAAACCCTTTAAATATATTATTATCTGTATATTTAATAATTTTAAAATTAATTGAAAATGAAATTAAAATGATGCTACACAAATATGTACTATGGGATTAATCAAGTTTGTTTTATATGTATAAGTATGATTTTGTTGAGAATATTAGACAAAGATTAAATAATTACATACCTGGCTACAATTCATTATCTAATTGAATAGAAAGGTGATTATGATCTTCAAATGCTAAAGATATAGGAACATTATATCTAATTGTCGCTTTATTATCTGGTTTAGTAGGAACTGCTTTTTCAGTATTAATCAGATTAGAACTATCAGGACCCGGGGTACAATTTATAGCAGACAATCAGTTATATAACAGTATAATAACTGCACATGCAATAGTAATGATTTTTTTCATGGTCATGCCAGCTATGATAGGTGGTTTTGGTAATTTCCTATTACCATTAATAGTAGGGGGTCCAGACATGGTATACCCTAGGCTTAATAATATAAGTTTTTGATTATTGCCTCCTAGTTTAATATTATTTCTGTTTGCTTCTGGTATAGAAAATGGAGCGGGTACAGGTTGAACTCTTTACCCACCTTTATCAGGAATACAAAGTCATAGTGGACCCAGTGTAGATTTAGCTATTTTTTCTTTACATCTAGCGGGTATAAGTAGTTTATTAGGAGCTATGAACTTCATAACTACAGTATTAAATATGAGAAGTCCGGGTATAAGATTACATAAGCTAGCTTTATTTGGATGAGCTGTTGTTACAACAGCTGTATTATTATTATTATCATTGCCTGTATTAGCCGGTGCAATCACTATGATTTTAACCGATAGAAATTTTAATACATCATTCTTTGAAACAGCTGGTGGTGGTGATCCCATTTTATATCAACATCTTTTCTGATTTTTTGGTCATCCAGAGGTCTATATACTTATTATACCAGGTTTCGGTGTTATAAGTACAACTATATCTGCTAGCTCCAACAAGAGCGTATTTGGTTATCTTGGTATGGTTTATGCTATTATGTCTATAGGAGTACTAGGTTTTGTAGTGTGAAGTCATCATATGTATAGTGTAGGCTTAGACGTGGATACAAGAGCCTACTTCACAGCCGCTACATTAATTATAGCTGTACCTACTGGTATTAAAATATTCAGCTGATTAGCTACCTGTTACGGAGGATCTCTTCAATTAACACCACCTATGCTTTTTGCATTAGGATTTGTGTTTATGTTCACTGTTGGGGGACTTAGTGGAGTTGTTTTAGCAAATGCTTCACTTGATATTGCATTCCACGATACATATTACGTAGTAGCTCATTTCCACTATGTATTAAGTATGGGTGCAGTATTTGCACTATACAGTGCTTGATATTTTTGAATACCTAAAATTTTAGGTCTAAATTTTAAAATATTAGGAGGTATAATACATTTCTGAGTCTTATTTTTAGGAGTTAATCTTACTTTTTTTCCGCAACATTTCTTAGGTCAAGTAGGCCCTGTTTTAGACATAAGTTTTAAACATGTATATCGCTATATGCTGGAAATTCCTTTATTTTATAATAATTATAAGGACAATCAGCAGGAAATCAAATTAATAGCTTAACCTGAGTTATAAGTTTATTCTTCAGAGACTAAACGCGATAAATTCTAAAAATACAAATAGAATTATGATATAGTCCAATATAAAATAGAAATATTTTTTTTTTATTTTTTAGTAATGATATTTAAAGCTAAAAATAGACATAAATGTCTTTATAATACATCCTTTTATAATAATAATAGTGGATCTAATGAAGATCCTAAAAAAGATAAAGATAAAAAAGAAGAAGAATAAACTGCAATTGAAAAGTCAATAGAAAATGATAATTAAATTATCATTGATCATCAGTATGATTTATACTAAAAAAATTACATCCTTTAGATGTTCACAATCTAAAGTCCAAGCCTGTTAGTACATATAGTTTTATAAATAAAACCACAATTTTATCTAACTATAAAGATTTGAGTGGAATATATCTTATACATAATTAAATAAATGGTATACAATATATAGGAAGTGCCTATGATTTAAGTAAGAGAATAGCTAATTACTATTTTTATTATCGATTAATAGATAAGAGATATATATCTAATTATATATTAAAATATGGGCACAATAACTTTGTTCTTGTTATTTTACAAATATTAGGTAAATCAGAATCACAATCCAAGTCAAATATAATTAGTAAAGAACAGTATTATATAGACTTTTATATGCCTAAGTTAAATTTAAATCCAGTAGCTGGTTCATCTCTTGGATTTAAACATTCCGAGGCTTCTAAAAAACTAATAGCTTAATTTAGAAAAGATAAACCAGTATCTGAACTAACTAAAATAAAACTTAGTAAATTATTTTAAGGTGAATTAAATCCTTTTTGATCCAAGAAGCATAGTGAAAAAACTAAATAAAAAATGCGTGTTTCTAAGTTAGGAGAATTAAATCCTATGTTTAATAAAGATAAATCCAAAGAATTTATAGAACAAATGAATAAAGATAAATCAGGAGCTAATAATCCTATGTTTGGTAAAAAAAAAGCCCATATACTTTAGCTTAAATAAGTATAATAGTATATTTATATAACCCTGAAACAAAAACAACTGATTAGATCATATGATAGTATGAATATTGCTGTAAAAGACTTAAATATTGCTAGTGAAACCATTAAAAAGTACTTAAACACTGGTAAAGTTTATAAAAACTTCTTATTTTACTCTATATTAATATAAACGATTGTTATAAATAAATTGCTACAAGGAATGCCTAGAAGAGTAAGTGACTATCCTGACGCTTTTGCGGGTTGAAACCTAATAAGTAGTTTGGGATCTATTATAAGTGTGGGAGCTACTTGATTATTCTTACATATCTTGTATGTGCAATTAGTTGAAGGTAATGCTACATCGAGATATCCTTGATTAACAGTTCCATTTAATGTTGATACTTTACAAAGTCTTTTAACTAGAGCGTATAACTCTTTAGAATGATGTTTAAGTAGTCCACCTAAACCTCACGCATTTACAAGTTTACCTAAACAGTCGTCTTTTGAGACTCTTATGGTTCTAAAGTAGTCAATGAGTCCGAATGAATTCGCCGGACTTTTGCATCAGATACTTTCAGGAGGGGTACTTGTTGCTTCTCTTATTCTCAAAACGGTATGTTTAGCCGATCATCTTAGTACTGAGATGCCTGTAACTATGATAAATAAGCCAGTAGCTCTTTTAGATAATATTGATCGTACATATGCTTTTTACTTTTTTTTTTGAAGGGGAACACCATTTCCGGTGTTCCGCCAATGCTACTAAATAAATCGAGTGCTTTGCACCCTCAATTGCATGACAATTGTCGATAGTATTCCGACTATCGAGTGTTTTTTTATGGAACCAAACATAAAAATATGTAGCCACTACAGCCTATGCCTCTTTAAGTATGTCTATTTACATATACTTTATCAGATTAGTATATAGTCTAGAACTCTATGTAACAATAACAATAGTTATTGTTTTACATTATAAACAATGGCTGATATAAGCCCCTAAAATAACTTTAAAACAATAATAGCCAAATACCATTTAATATATTTGCTTTTATATATTTAAAGCTATAGTAATGACTTAAATTACTTTTAACTATAAAACAAAAAAAATATAATTTACAAAAAAGTGAGAATATTCAAAAGCCATCCTTTATTAAAACTAGTTAATTCTTATGTTATCGATTCTCCACAACCATCAAATATAAGTTACTTATGAAATTTTGGTTCTTTATTAGCCTTTTGTTTAATTATACAAATAGTAACAGGTGTTACTTTAGCAATGCATTATAGTCCTACTATTTCAGAAGCGTTTAATTCAGTCGAGCATATTATGCGGGATGTGAACAACGGATGGTTAATACGTTATTTACATTCAAATACGGCATCTGCTTTTTTTTTTTTAGTGTATTTACATATAGGTAGAGGACTATACTATGGATCATACAGAGCCCCTAGAACATTAGTATGAACAATAGGTACAGTTATTTTTATATTAATGATGGCTACAGCATTCTTGGGTTATATACGTAGCCCAAAATGGTTTAAGTTAAAAAAAAACAACAAGAACAATAAAGAATTATTTAAAGTGATAAAAGTAGCATTATATCTAGAAAAAATTATTTGTATTATACTTCTAAAAGTTATATCTATATATTCATGCGAAATGGATAATACTTTTCATAAATATACACCCTTTTCTAAATGTAGTGTAAGACGTTTTTCTACTTTTTCTAGATCATGAAGTATAAAGCCGAAAGAATCTGATTATAATTCAGTACAACAATATTCTAAAGATGTTATTGACTTTTTGAATAATAATAACCTTAAACCCGTCTACATATATGAAAATTTATGTGAAAAGTCTATTCAAAATAAAGTATTAAACGATACTAGAAATATAGCAGGCGTATATCTAATTTTAAATAAAGCTACTTTAAGCTGTTATGTAGGATCTGCTTCTACAAATAAATTCAATGCTAGATTCCGTAAGCATTTATTTAATTTTTCAGGTAGTAAGATAGTTAAAGCAGCAGTAAGAAAGTATAAAATAGACAATTTCGCTTTTATGATATTACAAGTATTTCCTGAAGTTGTTACTAAAGAAAACAATAAAAAATTGTTGGATTTAGAGGATTATTATATAAAATCTTTATTACCTGATTATAATATAGTGACTGAAGCTGGAAACACTTTTGGTTACAAACACTCTGAAATAACTAGAATAAAAATGGTAGAAAATTTCAGTTTAAGACGTCGTTTAAGAATAGGTGATTTAAATAGAAGTAAATCTTTGAGTGAGGAGGTTAAGGCAAACATGAGAGCAGCTGCTTTAATTCGTAAAAAACCTATATATTCCAAAGAGGGTTTAGCTAATATGCTAAAATCATCTAAACCTATGATAGTTTATAATTTAAATAAAACTGTGTATGGCGAATACCCTAGTATAACAGCAGCAGCTGAGTCTTTAAGGTGTAGCGTAAAAACTATAACAAGAGCTATGCATACTCCTAAAAATATATTAAAAAGACGTTGAATTGTTCAATTTTTAACAAAATAAAGTTAACTACTTTAGCCGACCCTTGTTTATTTAGTTGTCCTTTTTTTACATATTGAATTGTTGTTTATTCAATTGTTGTTTAATTTAAATCATAGTCCCATTAGTAAAAAATTTTATGCAATCTCAAGAGAAAATTAAAATTTAAAGTGGAATAGCCCGACAGGGATATTGAAGAAAGAATTTTCTTTGGCGATATTAGTGGAACGATCAAAGAGCTTTTAATATTGTTTTATAGTGTAAAGTTAACTATATTAGAATATTAATCTAGAGATCGTCGGTTATCTTGATGACCGCTACAGACTGGGTCACTAATGGGTGTCTGCAATGATGCTTAATGCACAGTCGGAATATTTAGTTGTTATAGACTAATAGAATAAACGAATTCAAAGTTATTCTAGCTTTTTATAAATAACTTACAATTTATATTAAGTATACTTGTATGTATTACCCTATGGTCAAATGTCTTTATGAGGTGCAACAGTTATAACTAACCTTATGAGTGCCATACCCTGAGTAGGACAAGATATAGTTGAGTTCATTTGAGGTGGGTTTTCTGTTAACAACGCCACTTTAAATAGATTTTTCGCATTACATTTTGTTTTACCTTTTGTGTTAGCTGCATTAACTTTAATGCATTTAATTGTACTACATGACAGAGCAGGTTCAGGTAATCCTTTAGGTGTTTCGGGTAATTACGATAGATTACCTTTTGCCCCTTACTTTATATTTAAAGATTTAATTACTATTTTTATATTTATATTAGGGTTATCTGTTTTTGTCTTCTTTATGCCCAATATTCTAGGTGATAGCGAAAATTACGTTATGGCTAATCCAATGCAAACTCCACCTGCGATAGTACCGGAGTGATATCTTTTACCATTCTATGCTATATTAAGATCTATACCTAACAAATTACTAGGTGTTATAGCTATGTTTTCTGCTATTTTAATATTATTAGCAATGCCCTTTACAGATCTATCTAGATCAAGAGGTATACAATTTAGACCTTTAAGTAAGGCAGCTTTCTTTATTTTTGTTGGTAACTTTCTAATATTAATGCAATTAGGTGCTAAACACGTAGAATCACCATTTATAGAATTTGGACAGATATCTACTGTTTTATACTTTTCCCATTTTTTAATTATAGTACCTTTAATAAGTTTACTTGAAAATAGTTTAATTGAATTAGCAAGCAAAAAAAACACTAACACTCAAATAAATCAAACTTCAGCAAAATCAGCACAAGATTTAAATAAACTACTAAAGGAGGATATAAATATTAACCTTGACTTAACATTTTCCCTTGTTTTATTTTTATTTATTGTGTATTGTTTAACAAATTGAAACGACATTAATCTTTTTTCTACACTTCTGTATTGTGATGCTCCAAGACCTTGAGGTCTATATTTTCAAGATAGTGCTACACCCCAAATGGAAGGTTTGGTGGAACTTCATGATAATATCATGTTTTATCTTACAATAATACTATTTAGTGTTGGTTGAATATTAATATCAATAATTATAAAGTTTAATAATAAAAAATGGCCCATAGCAAATAAATATTTAAGTCACGGAACATTAATTGAATTAATTTGAACGATTACACCTGCCTTAATTTTAATACTTATAGCTTTTCCATCCTTTAAATTATTGTATTTAATGGATGAAGTTAGTGATCCGGCTATGGTTGTATTAGCAGAAGGTCACCAATGATACTGAAGTTACCAATATCCTGATTTTTTAAATAGTGACGATGAATTCATTGAATTTGATTCATATTTGATACCAGAATCCGACTTAGAAGAAGGTACACTTAGAATGTTAGAAGTGGATAATAGAGTGATTATACCGGAATTAACTCATGTTAGCTTTATGGTCACTGGTGCTGATGTAATACATTCTTATGCTTGCCCTGCACTAGGTATTAAATGTGACGCTTATCCTGGTAGATTAAATCAAGTATCTGTTTTTATTAATAGAGAAGGTACTTTTTATGGTCAATGCTCAGAAATATGTGGTATTTTACATAGTTCTATGCCTATAGTAATAGAATCTGTTTCTATAGAAAAATTCATTACTTGGCTACAAGAACAATAGTTATTTGTAATTAGTCATAAAAAAAAATAAATACATAGTTTATATAAAAACGCTCCAAAGGCTAATATAAAAATATAAAAATATATTTTATTGATGGTTACCATCACTATAACAAAAGATGAAAGATTGGTTTATATCAGTTGACTTGTGCCTAATAACTTTAATAATCTAAAAAAAATATTGGATTATTATTGTAAAATATGATTATGTAAGGGAAGATATACTAAATTATTTTACTGTAAATAATCAGATATCAAAAAAATAATTTTATTATAATTAGTTTGTATATATTTACATCTAGTAATTATGACATTTTTGTACATACGAATTTGCTTTTGTCTGGTTGCGATTTACCAAGTCCCGACAATGCTACTGGCTAAATAGAGTGCTTTGCACTGGCATTCACACTCGCATCAGGACTCGCAATACAATTGTTGGTCGTGCCGATAGTATTAGTCAAGTTTTTTTTTTTTTTAAAAAAAAATTACTATATTTTTATTTTTCATAATTATCGCGTAATGGCTTATTTGTAGTAAACCTTTGGCCAACAAGTCACATTTTTGTAATATTTATTAATATTATTATTATTATTCGTATAGTAACAAAAGATAATATAATTTGCAATATTATATATAGTCTAAATAAAAATTTTTTTTTATTTATATAATTTATTTTTATTATATGAAAATATCTTTTGTTTAAAATTTTAGTTTAATATCTTTATTTTTTTTTAATAAATATAGTTATTGCTATTATATTTAGAGTGGGTGATAGATTTATATGTATGTACGCATCTATATCTCTATAATAATTGTAAAATACATCATAATGGGGTACTATGAAGTTATATTGTCCTGTTTTATATAAAAAAATATGTGTGGTATTTATTGTTTAATGCCTTATTTAAGTTAATAGCATAGGAAAGTCCAAAGCTTTTTAGGTTTATGCATAATTTATATATGTTATATTTATAATAAATATAACTTGTATATAGTACAAAGGTAAAAACCTTGGTTCTTTGCAGAAAATACATATTATACTTTTATGTTTGTATCTATAATAATAGATAATATTACTTTGTACATAATATAGTATAATAGTGAAACAATAAGCCTATTTCTAGCCTTTTTTTAGATACATTCACAGTTACAGAAACCGGCTTATAAATATCCGCATCACTATATTTTATTAATTTGTTATAGGTATTAATAATATTATACTACTAGTTATTTGCAGTTAAAATGCCTTTTATTGTATATTTATAAAAAATAAATAGTTTATGTAGTAGTAGATCTTGTATTTATATAAAAGGGGTATGTTGTAAAATGGTTATACAGTATGATTGCAGATCATATAAAAGAGGTTCAATTCCTCCATATCCTTGTGTCTTATACGGCTCTTAGTATATAAGAGCCATATAATATAAAACTATAAGCTCTGTAGTTAATACATATTATAATGATTGCCATTATTCTTATAATAAAATAATCATCAATATTCGTACTTATCTTATGTTGGCTTACTTGATGGAAACTATTAACCTATAGTTGTATAAAATATAAGATATATGGTTAAATTATAGGCAGATTTTGCATTAACAAATTTTTAGGTAGTATTATATATTAAGCTTAAAATGGATAATCAATTAAAGCCCTCGTTTGTGATGTATAAAGAACATAGTTTAATGGTAAAACAGAAAGCTTCAAACTTTAAATTCTCAGTTCGAATCTGAGTGATCTTGAGCACATATATTATTATATTGTTATAACTACACTAGTCTGTATAGAATAGCTAATAGATATTATTTAATTAATATCGGTTTATTATATAAATATATCATAGTTAATCTACCAGTACGTTTATGTATTCTTAAGTTAAGTAAAAACAATTACTTAGTATTAAATAAACATTATGGCTTCGCCTAATAAAAAAAAAAAAAAAAAAAAAATGATACAAGCCGCTAAAATTATTGGTACAGGGTTAGCTACTACAGGTTTAATAGGAGCAGGTGTAGGTATAGGTGTTGTTTTCGGTGCCTTAATCTTAGGAGTGGCTAGAAATCCAGCTATAAAAGGGCAATTATTTTCTTATGCTATATTAGGTTTTGCCTTTTCAGAAGCTACTGGATTATTTGCTCTTATGATGGCTTTCTTATTACTATTTGTAATTTAATTATTTTAATAAGCCTATATCATAAAATGTATATAGACTTACAATAGTCGATCGTTGTATATGGCGAATGAAACAGGGACGAATAGTTCCGAATAGGCTGGTAATCTTCGTTTATAGCGTAATAAACAATAATAACAAGACAATGGAGGATCATTATACACTCTTATTAGCTTAATGGTAGAGCTAGATACTTCTAATATTTAGACCTAAGTTCGAATCTTAGATAAGAGTTAAAGGTTTTATACCATTACTCGAAGTATGATTAACACTATAGTTATAAGCATATCAGGCTTAAATTGGTTAATATTAAACAAAATGCAATTATAGGTTTAAGATATTTAGATTTAATTAACAAAATATTACCAAGTTGGGCTGTTACTATTGACACCTTTAGCTTTTATAATATATGCTGTTACTAGTTATGTTATAATTTTAATAATATTATATTATATATTACTTTAAACCCGTAACTTGTAGGTAATTGTATTGGAAAATTTAAATTATAACTTAAAATTAAAAGAGCTTATTTTACAAGTAGTAAAACTTATTTTTTAATTTATGACAAATATGGAAAACAATGTATAGATATTAAAGCTAAAGGTGTTAAGTCTAGTTCTCAATAATATATTGATTATTTTAATTTGTTGATATGTAACCACAGCTATAAAGTCTCAACCTAAAATTGATTGAACTAAAGGAGAGGTTAAAATAGAAGACATATAAGTTACTTTACATAGTTATAGCTATAAAAAGCGTACTAATATATATGATAATAATAAATTATGAGTATAAACTTTACCTGTTTTTATAAATGAAATAGATAAATCTTTGATAAAGTATTATCCTAAAATGTCTTTAGTAAAATATTATTCAGGATAAAAATCCTATACAATAACACATAAAGATGTTTTAACTAAATATATATATATTACAAAATATCATATTTAAATAATAAGATTAATCCATACTAAAAATCATAAGATCAATATTTTAAATACACTAATAATATAATATGGTTTCTATTAAACACGTTTTATATGTTTATATTTATATTTATTATCTCAAATTTTATAAATATATAAGCTAGTAATATCTCAGAAGTATCTTCATATGAAGAGTTACATGAACTTTATGATATAGAAGACAATAATAATAATAATATACCCAATGATAATGATAATAATATACCCAATGATAATAGAAAGACACCTAAATCTATTTGACAATGACTATATTATAAACCTGTCTAGTAGAACAATATAAAAATAATAAAAAGTATACTAGTACTGATATCCCTAGTAAATCAGATCCAATAGAACCTCTATCTTTAATTAGATTTCGGTGCAGATATAATAAAACTTTATAGCACCAAATAATTATTTTAATTAACTAAACATGCCACAATTAATACCTTTTTATTATACAGATCAAGTAACTTTTACTTTTATACTACTAACAGTAATGGTATATGTGTTTTCAAAGTATATTTTACCTAAATTTGTTCGTTTATTTTTAACTCGTCTTTTTATAAGTAAATTATAAATTATCTTTTATTACCCAATATAACATATATTTTTAATTAGATTTAGGTATATATATACTATAGTTTTATAACACCAAAACCTAGTATATGAATATATGTATTAGTTAGGCATATTGTTATAGCTTGTTATAATAATCCCTATTTATTAGTACATCTAATTGGTGTAAGAAAGGTATAGATTGCATTATTCGAATATTACAATTACAGAAACTTCCTAAACGATGAGTCTGTGGCTAACTCGAAAGGTCTCATATCTCAAACTAAAAAAGTTACTTTGCGATGACGGGACAACAATAGTTGAATATTATAAGCAGTATAATGTTAAAGGGCTAAATAACATAAAAGTAATTTGCAGGGTTGCAATAGTGCCTTTAGTTTTAACCTAGTAAACGCAGGTTAAAAATATTTTTACCATCTTCTTACAGCATAATAAGAGCTGTTTATGAGGTTAATAATAATACTAAAAAAATCATGTAAACTAGTTGTATCATATAATTTATTAACCATTTATAACTATCGGCTTATATCACATGCTTATCATATTGCTTTTTAAATTAATATATAAAATTATTTGTAATTATCATTACAAATGACATCACATAACTTCAATTATATTTTAAATCCTTTAGATCAGTTTTCAATACGAAGCTATATAAGTTTAGATGCACCAGTTTTAGCATATACTTATATATCTGTAACTAATATAGCAATATATTTAACTATCGCAACAATAATAGCATTAACTGTTAACATATTAGCAACAAATTACAATAAAGTTGTATCTAATGGTTGATCTCTTAGTCAAGAGTCGGTTTATGCTACCGTGCATAGCATAGTGATAAACCAAATAAACGCAAAGAAAGGACAATTATATTTTCCTTTTATTTATACATTATTTATATTTATACTAATAAATAATTTAATAGGGATGATTCCGTATAGTTTTGCTTCTACTTCTCATTTTATACTAACATTTTCAATTAGTTTTACTGTAGTTTTAGGTGCCACTATTTTAGGATTAACAAAACATGGTTTCAAATTTTTTTCTTTATTTGTACCAGCTGGTTGTCCCTTAAGCTTGCTGCCTCTTCTTGTATTAATAGAATTTATATCATATATAGCTAGAAATATTTCACTAGGGCTTAGATTAGCAGCTAACATATTAAGTGGTCATATGTTACTAAATATTTTAAGCGGGTTTGCTTATAATATATTATTATCAGGTTTTATATATATATTTGTAGGTTTAATACCTTTAGCATTTATTATCGCTTTTTCTGGTTTAGAATTAGGTATAGCATTTATACAATCACAAGTTTTTGTAGTACTAACTAGTAGTTATATTAAAGATGCTGTTGATCTTCATTAATAATATAAAGTATTAAAAATACTTTATCTTTTTTTTTTAATTTTTAGCTTATACATAATAATGTATAAGTTTTAAGATATTTATAAAATACATCATTAGTAGTAGTATTACTACATAAATATGTTGAGTTTGATGATGGCTCTGAATGAACGCTGTCCAAATGCTTGACACATGCTAATCGTACGGCGTACTTTAATATAAATTTATTTTATATTATTATAAGCAGTGGTGTACAGGTGAGTAAAAGATATACTAATCGCCTTAGAGTTAGGGTAGATCCCTTATATTAACAAAGAAGACTATAAATTCGCTCTAAGAAGTGGGTATCTCGTGTAGTAGTAGTTAAAGTAAATGTTTAACTAGCTTTATTTAGTTTGAATACACGTAGTCGTAACTGAAAGGTTGATCGACCACAATGTGGCCTGAAGAAAGCCCATGACAAATGTTACAGCAGTGAGGAATATTGGTCAATAGCCTAACGGCTGAACCAGCAACTTGGAGGAATGTAAGGCAATTGCCTAATGCATTATTTTAATGTTTAATCGACCATGTCGGATAAAATTCTAGGTAGAGTTTTGACAATGACATTCTCTATCTATGTGTCTTGACCAAATTACGTGCCAGCAGTCGCGGTAATACGTAAAAGACTAGTGTTATTCATCTTTAATAGGTTTAAAGAGTACCAAGACGGTTAATAAAGCCCCTAAAGGGTACAAATTAACTAGAGTTATATGAAAGGGAGCTCTTAGGTACTGTTGAGTGTAGAGATGAAATTCTGTGATACCAGATGATTGGCACGGGTCTATGCGAAGGCATCTCCTTATGTAATAACTGACGTTGTAGGACGAAGGCTTTTGAAGTGAACAGGATTCGATACCCCAGTAATCTAAGCAGAAAATGATGAGTGTCATAGGTTAAATATAATTTAGTCTATAAATGAAAGTGTAAGCATTCCACCTCAAGAGTAATTTGGCAACATTGGAACTGAAATCATTAGACCGTTTCTGAAACCAGTAGTGAAGTATGTTGTTTAATTTGATGATCCGCAAAGAACCTTACCACTTTTAATAATGTTAAAATTATTATTTTTTTTTTTTTTTAACATTGTTAAAATTATTATCTTGAATAAATATTTTTTTAATATTTACAAGCGTTGCACGGCTGTCTTCAGTTAATGTCGTGAGATTTTGGTTAGTTCCATTAAATTAACGAAAACCCTTACTTTATTTTTATATAAAGTTGTTCACCGTTATATTGGATATGATAATAGGGACCAGGACAAGTCATCATGACCTAAATATTGTGGGCTATAGACGTGCCACATAAGCCTTACAAAAGGATGCTAAATTGCGAAATTAAGCTAATCCCCTAAAATTGGGTATACATATTATGGATTGTAGTCTGTAATTCGACTGCATGAAATAGGAATTACTAGTAATCGTGAATAAGTACGTCACGGTGAATTTGATCTCAGATAGGTACTAACCACTCGTCAGGCGCTGAAATTAGTGTGCGCAATAAGTTTGGTTACCGTTTTCTCAATTTGGATGATTAGATCTTAAAATTAAGCTAAGTGATCTTCGTATGAGTGACTCTGATTAGTGTTAAGTCGAAATATGGTTCGTGTAGTGGAAATTGCACGGGAATAATAAATATTAAAAATAAAATATTTTAAATTATGCTCTAGAGCATAGTTTAAAAAATATGTTTTAAATTTTGCTCTAGAGCATAATTTAAAACATATAAGGAAGGTACCGTTATTTGGTTTGACGGGTGGAGCTGTAAACTCAATAGCTATTGACCACAAGAGTTCGATTCTCTTATTTTCCTCCTTAAATAAATATAAAACTATATATACTATAGGATAATTAGGATATAAGTACAAAATAGTGTTTTCCTTTTCCCATAATTATTCTTCTTGTTTAGTATGGAGCATCAGGCGAAATAAGAACAAGTCTCGTGTGTATATTTCATGTTGGGAAAAAAAAATCATAACACTAATGATTGTTATACTGTGGATTTAGCTACAAGGTTTATTTAATATTTTTATTAAAAGGTTTTCATATAAGTAGTATGCTTATATGCCTATGTTTCTAGTCTTGTTAAAATATGGTCATAATAACTTGAACATATGCATAAAGGAAATTATGCTTTAATAATACTATTAAAATATAACAGTTAGATATGGACAGTAATAATTCCTATTATTATCTAAAGGTAGTCTATTATCCCTAAGAGTATAAACAAACATTATATAGCTTGTTAAACATAGCTAGTCCTATTGTATGATAGTTACACTGTAGCTCGGAATAAAAAAGGTATAAAA